GCTAGCGTAGCTTAAAATAAAGCATAGCACTGAAGATGCTAAGATGGGCCCTAAAAAGCTCCGCATGCATAAAGGCTTGGTCCTGACTTTACTATCAGCTTTAACACAACTTACACATGCAAGTATCCGCAGCCCTGTGAGGATGCCCTTAATCCCCTGCCCGGGGACGAGGAGCAGGCATCAGGCACTAAAAACTTGCCCAAGACGCCTTGCCACGCCACACCCCCAAGGGAACTCAGCAGTGATAAACATTAAGCCATAAGTGAAAACTTGACTTAGTTATTGTTAAGAGGGCCGGTAAAACTCGTGCCAGCCACCGCGGTTATACGAGAGGCCCTAGTTGATAAACACGGCGTAAAGGGTGGTTTAGGAGAGCAAAAATAAAGCCAAAGGGCCTCTTGGCCGTCATACGCTCCTGAGTGTCTGAAGCCCAAAAACGAAAGTAGCTTTAATATAGCCCACCTGACCCCACGAAAGCTGAGAAACAAACTGGGATTAGATACCCCACTATGCTCAGCCGTAAACCTAGATGTTATTCCACAACAAACATCCGCCAGGGTACTACGAGCGTTAGCTTAAAACCCAAAGGACTTGGCGGTGCCTTAGACCCCCCTAGAGGAGCCTGTTCTAGAACCGATAACCCCCGTTAAACCTCACCATTTCTGGTCAACCCCGCCTATATACCGCCGTCGTCAGCTTACCCTGTGAAGGGATAACAGTAAGCTAAATGAATATATTCCAAAACGTCAGGTCGAGGTGTAGCGTACGAAATGGGAAGAAATGGGCTACATTTTCTATTATAGAATATTTACGAATAGTACCCTGAAAAATTACTCGAAGGAGGATTTAGTAGTAAAAAGGAAATAGAGTGTCCTTTTGAACCCGGCTCTGAGGCGCGTACACACCGCCCGTCACTCTCCCCTGTCACACAGCAACAAACGTTTCTAACACTAAAGCACCGACAAGGGGAGGCAAGTCGTAACATGGTAAGTGTACCGGAAGGTGCACTTGGATCAAACCCAGGGCGTGGCTGAGATAGTTAAGCATCTCCCTTACACCGAGAAGACATCCATGCAAATTGGGTCGCCCTGAGCCAAACAGCTAGCTTAACCACCAAATTTAACCAAACAACATAAATAATATAGTATAAACCTAAACTACTAAATTAAACCATTTTTCCACCCTAGTATGAGCGACAGAAAAGGTAACCTTAAGCAATAGAAAAAGTACCGCAAGGGAAAGCTGAAAGAGTAGTGAAATAATCCATATAAGCACAAAAAAGCAGAGCCTAAGCCTCGTACCTTTTGCATCATGATTTAGCCAGTACTACACAAGCAAAGCGACCTTTAGTTTGAAACCCCGAAACCAAGTGAGCTACCCCGGGACAGCCTAAATGGGCGAACCCGTCTCTGTGGCAAAAGAGTGGGAAGAGCCCCGGGTAGAGGTGATAGACCTACCGAACTTGGTGATAGCTGGTTGCCTAAGAAATGAATAGAAGTTCAGCCTCGTGCCCCTTTCATCAATAAAGAGATATCTAAACAAGCAAGAAGAGATACACGAGAGTTAGTTAAAGGGGGTACAGCCCCTTTAACCAAGGATACAACCTTACACAGGAGGATAAGGATCATTTTTCTTAAAACCATGTCGCCTCAGTGGGCCTAAAAGCAGCCACCTGGAAAGAAAGCGTTAAAGCTCAAGCGACACAAAATTTATTATTCTGATAATCAACCCTACTCCCCTAGTAATATTAGGCCATTCCATGCAAACATGGAAGAGACCATGCTAAAATGAGTAACAAGAGGGTATAACCCTCTCCTAGCACAAGTGTAGACCAGACCGGACCAACCACTGGAAATTAACGAACCCAAAAAATGAGGGCAATGCTAACAACATAAAAATCAAGAAATTCTAACAATACTCAAATCGTTAACCCCACACTGGAGTGCCACCAAGGAAAGACTAAAAGAAAAGGAAGGAACTCGGCAAACACAAGCCTCGCCTGTTTACCAAAAACATCGCCTCCTGCAAACCCCAATGTATAGGAGGTCCAGCCTGCCCAGTGACTACAAGTTCAACGGCCGCGGTATTTTGACCGTGCAAAGGTAGCGCAATCACTTGTCTTTTAAATGAAGACCTGTATGAATGGCCAAACGAGGGCTTAACTGTCTCCCTTTTCAAGTCAGTGAAATTGATCTACCCGTGCAGAAGCGGGTACACAAATACAAGACGAGAAGACCCTTTGGAGCTTAAGGTACAAACCCACCTACGTCAAACAACTTATCTAAATAAGCATAAACCTAGTAGAAAATGGAGTTTTACCTTCGGTTGGGGCGACCGCGGAGAACAAAAAATCCTCCAAGTGGATTGGGACTAAACCCTAAAACCAAGAATGACACTTCTAAGTCTCAGAAATTCTGACCAATTATGATCCGGCCACCTGGCCGATCAACGAACCAAGTTACCCTAGGGATAACAGCGCAATCCTCTCCGAGAGTCCATATCGACGAGAGGGTTTACGACCTCGATGTTGGATCAGGACATCCTAATGGTGCAGCCGCTATTAAGGGTTCGTTTGTTCAACGATTAAAGTCCTACGTGATCTGAGTTCAGACCGGAGCAATCCAGGTCAGTTTCTATCTGTAAAGCCATTTTTCCTAGTACGAAAGGACCGGAAAAATAAAGGCCCATGCTACCAGCACGCCTTACCCCTAATTAATGAAGACAACTAAATTAAGTAAAGGGAGGGCCCAAATACTGGCCAAAATAAGGCCACACTAAGATGGCAGAGCATGGTAATTGCAAAAGGCCTAAGCCCTTTCGACCAGAGGTTCAAGTCCTCTTCTTAGTTTATGCTAAACACTCTAATCACCCATCTAATTAACCCACTAGCATACATCGTCCCCGTACTCCTAGCTGTAGCCTTCCTCACCCTTATTGAACGTAAAGTTTTAGGCTACATACAGCTACGAAAAGGCCCAAACATTGTAGGACCCTACGGCTTGCTCCAGCCAATTGCAGACGGAGTTAAACTATTTATTAAAGAACCAATTCGCCCATCCACATCATCCCCATTTCTATTTTTAGCAACACCAATGCTCGCACTAACCCTGGCCATAACCCTATGAGCCCCCATACCTATACCGCACCCAGTTACAGACTTGAACTTGGGTATCTTATTTGTCCTGGCCCTGTCAAGTCTTGCAGTATACTCAATTTTAGGATCAGGCTGAGCATCAAATTCAAAATATGCACTAATTGGTGCCCTCCGAGCCGTAGCCCAAACAATTTCATACGAAGTAAGCCTCGGATTAATTTTACTCTCCATTATTATTTTTTCTGGCGGCTACACACTCCAAATATTTAGCACCACGCAAGAAAGCATTTGATTACTAATCCCTGCCTGGCCACTAGCCGCAATATGATACATCTCCACCCTAGCCGAAACAAACCGTGCACCATTTGATCTTACTGAGGGTGAGTCCGAATTGGTTTCTGGCTTTAACGTAGAATATGCTGGTGGACCCTTCGCCCTATTTTTTCTAGCTGAATATGCCAACATTTTATTAATAAATACCTTATCAGCCATTCTCTTTCTTGGTGCGTCACACACACCATCCATCCCGGAACTAACAACAATTAGCCTAATAACTAAAGCCGCGCTCCTTTCAGTGGTTTTCCTATGAGTCCGAGCCTCATACCCGCGATTTCGATATGACCAGCTCATACACCTAGTCTGAAAAAATTTCCTGCCCCTGACCTTGGCCTTAGTTTTATGACATACCGCCCTCCCAATTGCACTTGCAGGACTCCCGCCACAACTATAATCATAAGGAACCGTGCCTGAATTCCTAAGGACCACTTTGATAGAGTGGCTAATGGGGGTTAAAGTCCCCCCAGTTCCTAGAAAGAAGGGAATTGAACCCATACTCAGGAGATCAAAACTCCTGGTGCTTCCTCTACACCACTTTCTATGATAAGGTCAGCTAACTAAGCTTTCGGGCCCATACCCCGAACATGACGGTTAAAATCCCTCCCCTATCAATGAACCCCTATGTACTCGCCATCCTCCTGTCTAGCCTGGGACTAGGAACCACCCTAACCTTCGCCAGCTCCCACTGATTACTCGCCTGAATGGGATTGGAAATTAATACACTAGCAATCACCCCTTTAATAGCACAACAACACCACCCACGAGCAGTTGAAGCAACTACAAAATACTTCTTAACCCAAGCAACCGCCGCAGCAATAATTCTATTTGCCGCAACAACAAATGCATGAATTACAGGCGAATGAGATATTAATAATTTATCCCACCCCCTTGCCTCAACAATAATAATTACTGCCCTAGCACTAAAAATTGGCCTAGCCCCCATACACTTCTGACTACCAGAAGTACTCCAAGGATTTGACCTACTTACAGGATTAATTCTTTCAACTTGACAGAAACTAGCCCCGTTTGCACTTATTATTCAAGTAGCACCAACCGCCGATCCTATAATACTTACATCCCTAGGACTTTTATCTACACTACTTGGAGGATGGGGAGGACTTAATCAGACCCAAATCCGAAAAATCTTAGCCTACTCCTCAATTGCACACATGGGCTGAATGATTATTATTTTACAGTATGCCCCTCAACTAACCCTACTTGCACTAGGAATATACATTTTTATAACATCAACAGCATTCCTCTCCTTAAAAATAACATCAACTACAAAAATCAACACCCTGACAATAATATGATCAAAAACCCCAATCCTAACAGCAACAACAGCCTTAACTTTACTATCCCTAGGAGGCCTCCCCCCACTAACAGGGTTTATGCCAAAATGATTGATTCTACAAGAAATAGCAAAACAAGGCCTTCCACTCACAGCAACAATTATAGCCCTAGCCGCCCTACTCAGCCTATACTTTTATCTCCGGCTATGTTACGCCATAACTCTTACCATCTCTCCCAATACAACAAATGCCACTACACCATGACGAACCCAAACAACACAAACAACACAAACAACACTTACCCTGGCCCTCTCGACAACAATTGCCTTGGGCCTACTACCCATCACCCCAGCCATCCTAGCATTGATCACCTAGGGACTTAGGATAACTTAGACCAAAAGCCTTCAAAGCTTTAAGCAGGAGTTAGAATCTCCTAGTCCCTGACTAAAACCTGCGGGACTTTATCCCACATCTTCTGAATGCAACCCAGACACTTTAATTAAGCTAAGGCTTTTCTAGATGAGAAGGCCTCGATCCTACAAACTCTTAGTTAACAGCTAAGCGCTCAAACCAGCGAGCATTCATCTATCTTTCCCGCCGTTAGCCGAGTAAGGCGGGAAAGCCCCGGCAGACGTTAATCTGCGTCTTGAGATTTGCAATCTAATGTGTACTCCACCACGGGGCTTGATAGGAAGAGGATTTAAACCTCTGTCTTCGGGGCTACAACCCACCGCCTAGTCTCGGCCATCCTACCTGTGGCAATCACACGCTGATTCTTCTCTACTAACCACAAAGACATTGGCACCCTTTATTTAGTATTTGGTGCCTGAGCCGGAATAGTCGGTACCGCTCTCAGCCTGCTCATTCGAGCTGAGCTGAGCCAGCCAGGATCCCTTCTCGGCGATGACCAAATTTATAATGTAATTGTTACTGCACACGCCTTTGTTATAATTTTCTTTATAGTAATGCCCATCCTTATTGGCGGATTTGGCAACTGACTTGTCCCCCTAATAATTGGGGCCCCTGACATAGCATTCCCCCGTATAAATAATATAAGCTTTTGACTTCTGCCCCCTTCATTCCTTCTTCTTTTAGCCTCATCTGGCGTTGAAGCAGGGGCTGGCACGGGATGAACAGTTTACCCCCCACTAGCGGGCAACTTAGCCCATGCAGGCGCATCCGTAGACTTAACTATCTTCTCCCTCCACTTAGCCGGTGTTTCATCCATCCTAGGTGCAATTAATTTTATCACAACAACAATTAACATAAAACCTCCAGCTATCTCTCAGTATCAGACACCCTTGTTTGTATGAGCTGTTCTTGTAACTGCTGTTTTACTTTTATTATCTCTTCCAGTCCTAGCCGCTGGAATTACAATACTTCTCACCGACCGCAACTTGAATACCACATTTTTCGACCCTGCAGGGGGAGGAGACCCCATTCTTTACCAACACTTATTCTGGTTTTTTGGCCATCCAGAAGTTTACATCTTAATCTTACCCGGCTTCGGCATTATCTCTCATGTTGTAGCGTACTACGCCGGCAAAAAAGAGCCATTCGGCTACATAGGAATGGTTTGGGCCATAATGGCCATTGGCCTTTTAGGTTTTATTGTCTGAGCACATCATATGTTCACAGTAGGGATAGACGTTGACACTCGAGCATACTTTACATCCGCAACTATAATTATTGCTATTCCAACAGGTGTAAAAGTATTTAGCTGGCTAGCCACCCTTCACGGGGGGGCAATCAAGTGAGAAACACCAATACTTTGAGCCCTGGGCTTTATCTTCCTCTTCACAGTTGGAGGACTTACGGGAATCGTTCTGGCCAACTCGTCACTAGACATTGTACTACACGACACATATTATGTTGTTGCACACTTCCACTACGTACTGTCTATGGGGGCCGTATTTGCTATCATAGCCGCCTTCGTTCACTGATTCCCCCTTTTCACAGGCTACACCCTCCACAGCACTTGAACTAAAATCCATTTTGGAGTAATATTTGTAGGCGTTAATCTTACTTTTTTCCCTCAACACTTCCTTGGCCTAGCAGGAATGCCCCGCCGATACTCCGACTACCCAGACGCCTATACCCTCTGAAATACGGTGTCATCTATTGGCTCATTAATCTCCCTCGTAGCAGTAATTATATTCTTATTCATTTTATGAGAAGCCTTCGCTGCAAAACGAGAAGTTTTATCTGTAGAACTAACAGCAACAAATGTTGAATGACTTCACGGATGCCCTCCTCCATACCACACATTTGAAGAGCCCGCATTTGTCCAAGTTCAATCAAATTAACGAGGAAGGGAGGAATTGAACCCCCATCTTCTGGTTTCAAGCCAGTCACATGACCACTCTGTCACTTCCTTTTAAAGACATTAGTAAACTCGTAAATTACATCACTTTGTCAAGGTGAAATAGTAGGTTAAACCCCTGCATGTCTTAAGCCCCAGGCTTAATGGCACATCCCACACAACTAGGATTCCAAGACGCGGCATCACCCGTTATAGAAGAACTTCTCCACTTCCACGACCACGCTTTAATAATCGTATTTTTAATTAGCACCCTAGTACTTTATATCATTGTTGCAATAGTGTCAACAAAACTCACAAATAAGTACATCTTAGATTCCCAGGAAATTGAAATTGTATGAACCGTACTACCTGCTGTAATTCTTGTTTTAATTGCCCTCCCCTCCCTACGAATTCTTTACCTTATAGATGAGATCAATGACCCACACCTAACAATTAAAGCTATAGGACACCAGTGGTACTGAAGCTATGAATACACGGACTACGAAAACCTTGGCTTCGACTCATACATAGTCCCCACCCAAGACCTTAGCCCAGGACAGTTCCGACTACTTGAAACAGACCACCGAATAGTTGTCCCAATAGAATCCCCAATTCGAGTTCTTGTCTCAGCCGAAGATGTACTGCACTCCTGAGCCGTTCCGTCCCTCGGGGTAAAAATAGATGCCGTCCCAGGACGCCTAAACCAAACAGCCTTTATTGCCTCTCGCCCCGGAGTATTTTATGGACAATGCTCCGAAATCTGTGGGGCAAACCATAGCTTTATACCTATTGTAGTAGAAGCAGTCCCTCTTGAACACTTCGAAAACTGATCAACACTTATACTAGAAGACGCCTCACTAGGAAGCTAACCCGGGCTTCAGCGTTGGCCTTTTAAGCCAAAGAATGGTGCCTCCCAACCACCCCCAGTGAAATGCCTCAATTAAACCCCGCCCCTTGATTCGCAATCTTAGTATTTTCATGGCTAGTATTTCTCACTATTATCCCCACTAAAGTAATAAGTCACACTACCCCCAACGAGCCGGCCCTTCTGGACTCCGACAAACACAAAACTGAACCCTGAGACTGACCATGGCAATAAGCTTCTTCGACCAATTTGCAAGCCCATCTTATCTTGGGGTCCCCCTAATTGCAATTGCAATTGCATTACCATGAGTATTATTCCCCACCCCTTCAGCACGATGAATTAATAACCGCTTAATTACACTCCAAGGATGATTCATTAACCGATTCACCAACCAGCTTATACTACCTTTAAACCTCGGGGGCCATAAGTGAGCACTACTACTAGCCTCCCTTATAGTTTTCTTAATTACCATCAACATGCTTGGTTTATTACCGTACACATTTACCCCTACAACACAACTCTCCCTAAACATAGGACTTGCCGTCCCCCTATGACTTGCCACAGTTCTTATTGGAATACGAAATCAACCAACAGTAGCTCTAGGTCACCTTCTACCAGAAGGCACACCAATCCCCCTAATCCCCGTCCTCATCATTATCGAAACAATTAGCCTATTTATTCGACCCTTAGCCCTTGGAGTCCGACTTACAGCTAACTTAACTGCAGGACATCTCTTAATTCAACTAATCGCCACCGCCGTGTTCGTCTTACTTCCTATAATACCAACAGTAGCAATTTTAACAGCGGCTGTTTTATTTCTTTTAACACTACTAGAAGTAGCAGTTGCTATAATTCAGGCCTACGTATTTGTACTTCTCCTAAGCCTATATCTGCAAGAAAACGTTTAATGGCCCACCAAGCACATGCATACCATATGGTTGATCCAAGCCCATGACCACTAACCGGCGCAATCGGAGCTCTTCTAATGACATCCGGCCTAGCAGTCTGGTTCCACTTCCACTCTACTACACTTATAACCCTTGGAATAATTCTTTTACTTCTCACCATATTCCAATGATGACGAGACATTATCCGAGAAGGGACCTTCCAAGGCCACCACACACCCCCGGTCCAAAAAGGCCTACGCTACGGAATAATCTTATTTATTACATCCGAAGTATTCTTTTTCCTCGGATTTTTCTGAGCTTTTTACCACTCAAGCTTAGCACCCACCCCAGAGCTAGGAGGATGTTGACCCCCAACAGGAATTATTACCCTCGACCCATTTGAAGTTCCACTACTCAATACGGCCGTTCTCCTAGCATCCGGGGTTACAGTCACATGAGCCCACCATAGCTTAATAGAAGGCGAACGCAAGCAAGCCATCCAATCCCTCACATTAACCATTTTACTAGGACTGTATTTCACTGCCCTTCAAGCCATAGAATACTATGAGGCACCTTTTACGATTGCAGATGGAGTTTATGGCTCAACATTCTTTGTGGCCACAGGATTTCATGGGCTCCATGTTATTATTGGCTCCTCCTTTTTGGCTGTCTGCCTTCTTCGTCAAATCCAATATCATTTTACATCTGAACATCACTTCGGCTTTGAGGCCGCCGCATGATACTGACACTTCGTAGACGTAGTATGGCTATTCCTCTATGTATCTATCTATTGATGAGGCTCATATCTTTCTCGTATGAAATTAGTACAAGTGACTTCCAATCACTTAGTCTTGGTTAAAGCCCAAGGAAAGATAATGAACTTAATTATTACAATTTTAATAATCACAGTTACCCTCTCCCTAGTACTAGCAACTGTCTCTTTTTGGTTACCCCAAATAAACCCAGATGCAGAAAAACTTTCACCCTACGAATGCGGCTTCGACCCCCTAGGATCCGCCCGACTCCCCTTTTCACTTCGATTCTTTCTAGTTGCCATTTTATTCTTATTATTTGACTTAGAAATTGCCCTATTATTGCCACTTCCCTGAGGCGACCAACTTTATAACCCTGCCGGAACCTTCTTTTGGGCCACAACAGTTCTAATCTTACTTACACTAGGATTAATGTATGAATGAGCTCAAGGGGGATTAGAATGAGCAGAATAGGGAGTTAGTCCAATAAAAGACCTCTGATTTCGGCTCAGAAGATTATGGTTTAATTCCATGACCCCCTTATGACACCCGTACATTTCAGCTTTAGCTCAGCTTTCTTACTAGGATTAATAGGCCTAGCATTTCACCGCACCCACCTACTATCTGCCCTACTATGCCTAGAAGGAATAATACTATCTTTATTTATTGCATTAGCCCTTTGAGCCCTACAATTTGAGTCAACTATATTTTCTACCGCCCCAATACTTCTATTAGCTTTTTCAGCCTGCGAAGCCAGTGCAGGCCTAGCCCTTCTGGTTGCTACAGCCCGAACTCACGGGACCGACCGACTACAAAACCTTAATTTACTACAATGCTAAAAGTATTAATTCCCACAATCATGCTGTTTCCCACAATCTGGCTGTCATCACCCAAATGACTATGAACAACAACAACCGCACAAAGCATACTAATTGCTTTTATTAGCCTTTCCTGACTAAAATGGTCATCAGAAGCCGGATGATCAGCCTCTAATTTCTATTTAGCCACAGACCCTTTGTCAACCCCCCTTTTAGTATTAACATGCTGATTATTACCATTAATAATTTTAGCCAGCCAAAATCATATTCACCCTGAACCTATTAACCGCCAACGTCTATACATCACCCTCCTGGCTTCTCTACAAACCTTCTTAATTATAGCATTTGGTGCAACTGAAATTATTATATTTTATATTATGTTTGAAGCCACCCTCATTCCAACACTAATTATTATTACCCGATGAGGAAACCAAACCGAACGCCTCAATGCAGGAACCTACTTTTTATTCTATACACTAGCAGGGTCCCTTCCACTACTAGTTGCCCTTCTTCTGCTCCAACAAACAACAGGCACCCTTTCAATATTAATTTTACAGTACTCCCAACCCCTTGCACCAGGCTCATGAGGCCACAACATCTGATGGGCAGGGTGTCTAATTGCATTTTTAGTTAAAATACCTCTCTACGGAGTACACCTCTGACTCCCCAAAGCCCACGTTGAGGCACCCGTAGCCGGGTCCATGGTCCTGGCCGCTGTATTACTTAAACTAGGAGGATATGGTATAATACGAATAATGGTCGTTCTAGACCCTCTTTCTAAAGAACTAGCTTACCCCTTCATTATCCTAGCCCTATGGGGCATTATCATAACCGGGTCAATTTGTCTTCGCCAGACAGACCTAAAATCCTTAATTGCATACTCCTCTGTAAGCCACATAGGCCTAGTAGCAGGGGGTATTTTAATTCAAACCCCATGAGGATTCACAGGAGCAATTATTTTAATAATTGCCCACGGACTAGCATCCTCTGCACTATTTTGTCTGGCCAACACTGCCTACGAACGAACCCACAGTCGAACCATGCTCCTGGCCCGAGGGCTCCAAATAATTTTCCCTCTGACAGCCGTCTGATGATTTATCGCTAACCTAGCAAACCTGGCTCTACCGCCCCTTCCGAATCTGATGGGGGAGCTCATAATTATCACCACCCTTTTTAACTGATCCCCCTGAACTATTATACTAACAGGAGCAGGAACCCTAATTACAGCGGGCTACTCCCTATACCTTTTCCTAATAACACAACGAGGCCCAACACCAAACCACATATCAGGCCTACCCCCATTCCACACCCGCGAACACTTACTAATAACACTTCACCTCCTCCCTATTATTCTACTTGTAACAAAACCAGAACTTATATGAGGCTGATGTCACTAGTAAGTATAGTTTAACTCAAAACATTAGATTGTGATTCTAAAAACAGAGGTTAAAATCCTCTTACTCACCGAGGAAGGCCAGAGGCAATAAGCACTGCTAATACTTACATCCACGGTTAAACTCCGTGGCTCCCTCACGCTTCTAAAGGATAACAGCTCATCCATTGGTCTTAGGAACCAAAAACTCTTGGTGCAAATCCAAGTGGAAGCTATGCACCCAACTACTCTAATCATATCCTCCTCATTAATTCTAGTTATTGCAATCCTCATATATCCCCTACTTTCTACACTTACCCCCACCCCTAAAGACCCCAACTGAGCCACAACACACGTAAAAAATGCCGTAAGCATGGCATTTTTCATTAGCCTTCTCCCACTTATACTATTTCTAGACCAAGGAGCTGAAACCATTGTTACCAACTGACACTGAATAAATACCACCACATTTGACATTAACCTTAGTTTTAAATTTGACCACTACTCCCTTATTTTTACACCCATCGCCCTCTACGTAACCTGATCCATCCTTGAATTTGCATCCTGGTATATACACTCCGACCCAAACATTAACCGATTCTTCAAATACTTACTCTTGTTCCTAGTCGCAATGATTATTCTCGTCACTGCTAATAATATATTTCAACTTTTTATTGGGTGAGAGGGAGTAGGAATCATATCATTTCTTTTAATCGGCTGATGATACGGACGGGCAGACGCCAATACAGCAGCCCTTCAGGCCGTCTTATACAATCGAGTTGGAGATATTGGACTAATTATAAGCATGGCCTGAATTGCCATAAACTTAAACTCATGAGAAATTCAACAAATCTTTTATTTATCAAAAACCTCCGACATAACCCTCCCCCTAATTGGCTTAATCCTAGCAGCAACTGGCAAATCAGCCCAATTCGGCCTCCATCCATGGCTGCCATCCGCCATGGAGGGTCCTACGCCAGTCTCTGCCCTACTTCACTCCAGCACCATAGTTGTTGCGGGCATTTTCTTACTTATTCGACTTCACCCTATTATAGAAAATAATAGTCTAGCACTAACAATTTGCCTATGCTTAGGGGCCCTAACTACCCTATTCACAGCCGCATGCGCCCTAACCCAAAACGACATTAAAAAAATTGTAGCATTCTCCACATCAAGCCAACTAGGCCTTATAATGGTAACCATTGGCCTTAATCAACCCCAGCTAGCATTTTTACATATCTGTACCCATGCCTTCTTTAAGGCAATACTATTTCTATGCTCAGGATCCATTATTCACAGCCTAAATGACGAACAAGATATCCGAAAAATGGGGGGCCTACAAAACCTGCTACCATTTACCTCAACCTGCCTAACTATTGGTAGCTTAGCTCTGACAGGAACACCCTTTCTTGCCGGCTTCTTCTCAAAAGATGCCATCATTGAAGCCTTAAATAACTCTTACCTAAACGCCTGAGCCCTCACCCTGACACTCATCGCCACTTCATTTACCGCCGTCTATAGCTTCCGAGTGGTTTTCTTTGTTACCATGGGCACCCCCCGATTCTTACCCCTTTCACCAATTAATGAAAATAATGCTTCCGTTATTAACCCTATTAAACGACTCGCCTGAGGAAGTATTATTGCAGGCCTAATTATTACCTCAAACTTTCTACCATCCAAAACACCTATTATAACCATACCAATGACCCTTAAAACAGCTGCCCTTGCGGTAACAATTTTAGGCCTTTTAGTAGCAATAGAATTAACAATATTAACCAGCAAGCAATTCAAAACTAACCCCACATCTCCTCCTCACCACTTCTCCAACATATTAGGCTATTTCCCCTCAATTATTCACCGACTGATCCCGAAACTAAACCTAATTCTAGGACAGTCAATTGCCACACAACTAGTTGACCAGACCTGATTTGAGTCCGCCGGACCAAAAGGAGCATCCTCCATACAAATTAAAATGGCCAAAACCATTAGTGACATTCAACGAGGAATAATTAAAACATATTTGACAATTTTTCTACTTTCCCTAACTCTTGCCATTCTACTAACCATGATTTAAACAGCACGAAGTGCTCCACGACCAAGCCCGCGAGTTAGCTCTAATACTACAAACAAAGTTAATAACAACACCCATGCACAAATAACTAACATGCCCCCACCAGACGAATATATCATCGCCACCCCACTAGTATCCCCCCGTAACATAGAAAACTCTTTTAGGCCATCAACAACAACTCAAGACCCTTCATACCAATTCTCCCAAAATAAGCCCATCACTAAACCAACCCCCAACAGATAAATAACAACGTACCCAACCACAGAACGATCCCCCCACGACTCTGGAAAAGGCTCCGCGGCCAAAGCCGCCGAATAAGCAAACACAACAAGTATTCCACCCAAATAAATTAAAAAAAGAACTAATGATAAAAAAGACCCTCCATGGCCAATAAGCACCCCACACCCCACCCCAGCCGCCACCACCAAACCAAAAGCAGCAAAGTAGGGGGCAGGATTAGAAGCCACAGCAACCAAACCAACAATTAAAGCTATCAATAATAATGATACAAGATAAGTCATAATTCCTACTCGGATTCTAACCGAGACTAATGATTTGAAGAACCACCGTTGTTATTCAACTACAAGAACCCTTAATGGCAAGCCTACGAAAAACACACCCCTTAATTAAAATTGCTAACGATGCACTAGTTGATCTCCCAGCCCCTTCCAATATCTCAGTATGATGAAACCTTGGGTCCCTACTAGGACTATGCCTAGTCACTCAAATTCTTACAGGATTATTTCTTGCTATACATTATACATCTGACATCTCCACCGCCTTCTCCTCTGTAGCACACATCTGTCGAGACGTAAATTATGGATGACTAATCCGAAACATTCATGCTAACGGAGCATCATTCTTTTTTATTTGTATTTACATACATATCGCCCGAGGATTATACTATGGATCTTACTTATATAAAGAAACCTGAAACATCGGAGTTGTTTTATTACTTTTAGTAATAATAACTGCCTTCGTAGGTTATGTTCTACCATGAGGCCAAATGTCATTCTGGGGTGCCACAGTAATTACTAACCTTTTATCCGCAGTCCCCTACATGGGGGACGCCCTAGTCCAATGAATTTGAGGAGGGTTCTCAGTAGATAATGCAACCCTAACGCGGTTCTTTGCCTTCCACTTTTTATTCCCATTTATTATTGCCGCCACCACTATTATTCACCTTTTATTTCTTCACGAGACAGGGTCCAACAACCCAGCAGGCCTAAACTCAGACGCAGACAAAATCTCATTCCACCCCTACTTCTCCTACAAAGACTTATTTGGGTTCGTAGTTATACTCCTAGCACTTACATCTCTAGCATTATTCTCCCCCAACCTCCTAGGAGACCCAGAAAACTTCACTCCCGCCAACCCACTAGTTACCCCACCCCACATCAAACCCGAATGATACTTTTTATTTGCCTACGCCATCTTACGATCCATCCCTAATAAACTAGGCGGAGTTCTGGCACTTCTATTTTCTATCCTTGTCCTTATAGTTGTACCCATCCTCCACACATCAAAACAACGAGGACTAACATTTCGACCACTAACTCAATTCCTCTTTTGAGCCCTAGTTGCAGACATAATTATCTTAACATGGATTGGAGGAATGCCAGTTGAACACCCCTTTATTATTATTGGTCAAATCGCATCCATTTTATACTTCGCATTATTCCTAGTCCTAATACCTCTAGCAGGTTGACTAGAAAATAAAGCATTAAAATGAGCTTGCCCTAGTAGCTTAATTTAAAGCATCGGTCTTGTAATCCGAAGATTGGAGGTTAAATCCCCCCCTAGCGCCAGAAAAAAGAGATTCTAACTCTCACCCCTGGCTCCCAAAGCCAGGATTCTAAACTAAACTATTTTCTGTGCTATATGGTCTAGTACATATATGCATAATATTACATTAATGTATTAGTACATCTATGTATTATCACCAAAAATTTATTTAGACCATAAAGCAAGTACTAACTTTTAAGGTATACATTAACATATCATTAAAACTCAACATCTCATTATTTTAAAATGATATTACCCTTGACTCAATAAACAGTTGTTCACCACATCTACTTTGCATAACCCAACTAACATCTATTTAGTAATAATTAATATAGTAAGAAACCACCAACCAGTTTATATAATTGCATATTATTCATGATAGAATCAGGGACATAAGCGGAGGGTGATATTTATATTAATTATTACTGGCATCTGATTCAAATCTCACGGGCATGGGAATGTGAACTCCCCATATTCAAATCTATACTGGCATCTGATTCATGGTGTAGTACATATGTCTCGTTACCCACCAAGCCGGGCGTTCTTTTAAATGCATAGGGGTTCTCTTTTTGGTTTCTTTTCATCAACATTTCAGAGTGCAGGCACAAATGTTAAATTAAGATAGAACATATTCCTTGTAAGTGATAATATAAATGAATGATTTAAAGACATTAAATAAGAATTACATTAATTTATTTCAAGTGCATAATATATCCTTACTCAATACAACCTTATACTATATGCCCCCTTTTGGTTTTCGCGCGTTAAACCCCCCTACCCCCTACGCTCAGAGAATCCTGTTATTTCTTGTTAAACCCCGAAACCAAGAAAGGCTCGACTAAACGTATCAAAGTCAACGAGTTTTGGTAGTGTTAACTTATGCCACCACATATTATATATAACATATACATATTTAACTTCACATTTTTTTTAACATAAAAAGCCTTAAAACTAGTAGAAAAAATTATTAAACAAATTTCAACCCTAAAATTTCAAACAAAATTTA